AATGTTTCACAATTTAACGAATCTTCCACTTATTTGATGGGATGGTTAAGAGATTATCTATGGTTAAACTCTTCACAACTTATCAATGGATATAATCCATTTGGTATGAATAGTTTATCCGTTTGGGCGTGGATGTTCTTATTTGGACATCTTGTTTGGGCTACGGGATTTATGTTCTTAATTTCGTGGCGTGGATATTGGCAGGAGTTGATTGAAACTTTAGCATGGGCCCATGAACGCACACCTTTGGCCAATTTGATTCGATGGAGAGATAAACCAGTGGCTCTTTCCATTGTACAAGCAAGATTAGTTGGATTAGCCCACTTTTCCGTAGGTTATATATTCACATATGCGGCTTTCTTGATTGCCTCTACATCGGGCAAATTTGGTTAATTTTTTCATTTTTGTGTTGTTTTCGCGATAATCTTATTTCTTTCGATGGAGAAGGGAACCCCTTTTCTTATACACTTTTACATCTAGGATCCGACTTGTCTCATTGATACTAAGAGGAACTGAACCATTATGGCAAGGAAAAGTTTGATTCAGCGCGAGAAGAAGAGGCAAAAATTGGAACAAAAATATCATTTGATTCGTCGATCCTCAAAAAAACAAATAAACAACGTAGCACCGTTGAGTGATAAATGGGAAATTCATGGAAAGTTACAATCTCTACCACGTAATAGTGCACCTACGCGTCTTCATCGACGTTGCTTTTTAACCGGAAGACCAAGAGCTAATTATCGAGACTTTGGGTTATCCGGACACATACTTCGTGAAATGGTTAACACATGTTTGTTGCCAGGGGCCACAAGATCAAGTTGGTAAGGATAAAAAGAGGAGATTTTCATTTCTATCATCATCGATTATAGAGAAACCCTTTACCATTCTGAACAAATAGGTTATTCTATATTTGTACAGATATGGTAGAGGGCACATTTCATTATTGTTTGTCTATTCGTTCCCAGCCCTTTTATTCGACGCGGAGTAGAGCAGCTTGGTAGCTCGCAAGGCTCATAACCTTGAGGTCACGGGTTCAAATCCTGTCTCCGCAAAATTTGAATTTTGGAAAAAATTTTAGGTTTGAATCTATTAACTAGTAAGTTAACTAAATACTATTAAATGGAAATGAATTAGGGATTTGGTTTTTTTGTTTGTTTTGGGGTTTGGGGTGAGAAAAAAGAACGAGAAGGATAGAATCCTTACACTATTGTGATTGTGATCTACTAGAAACCAAAAACCAATTCTTTGGTTTCTTTTTATCATAGTAAATAAATTGACTTTCCCTTGAGCGGATAGCGGGAATCGAACCCGCGTCTTCTCCTTGGCAAAGAGAAATTTTACCATTCGACTATATCCGCATTTTTTCCTTCTTGAGAAGGAATATGTCCCTGCATATACATATAGAATATATATGTCTGGATGAGATTTGTGTAGAGTCGGACCAGATACTCTCTTTAACTTCAAGTCGATTCCAATTAAATTTTGAATTTCTTCATTTGATTCAAATCATTCCAGAAATTGAAGTTTGACCCCTCCCTCTAATTTTGTTGTTTTCGTTATTTGTTTTTATTTTTGGGGACTTTTTTGTTCTATTGATTTCATTTTACTATGTCTCACAACCCGAAAGAATTTGAATTCGGGGGAGGGGTCATTTTTGGATCTGGAACAAATAGGTTCAAGAGATGAGAGAATTAAGGATACCGACCAGAAAGACTAATCCAATCCATAATGATGTACCGGAAAATACAATATTTTTGTTACTTGACCAACCATCAGGAGAAGCAAATACAACGGGTACGCTAATCAATAATATTGATGAAGTAGCAATTAATGCAAAAACAGCCAATTGGAAAGCTATAGTCATACGTCTAATCCTCCAAGCTAAGAACAAACGAACTATACCATTTGATCCCTCTATCAGTCATTGTACTAAAAGTAATAAATGTATCACGGAGGGATTTTCTACTATTACTATGGAATTCATTGATTCTATCTAATATTACTTAATTCTCGATTTATTCAAAGATAGAACCGCGGGAAATTCCTTTCATTTTTAATTAATAAATAATAATAATTAAACGAGCGTGATAGATCATACATTTATATCTAATATACAAATAAACGGATCACCCTATCAACTTACACCTAAGATTTTTCTATAACTTGTGATGGTATCAGCTCATACAACCATGTTCCATTCGGGGAAATAAGAATAAAATAGAAATTGACTTATGTTGGAGAGATGGCTGAGTGGTTGATAGCTCCGGTCTTGAAAACCGGCATAGTTCTTTATTCCGAACTATCGAGGGTTCGAATCCCTCTCTCTCCTTTTGTTCATTCAATAGAACTGTTTTCGTATTTTATTAGTTTTGCTTGGTTCTTTAAAATAATAAAGAGAATGGCTCGGCTATCTCACCTAGCCGAGCCAGAAAAAAAGAAATTAAATTACATAAAAGTTGAAAAAAAAAAAGGATGTAATCCAATTAATTCCTACCTTAAA